TGATACTCAATCTAATTGGAATAATCACATTAATAGTTGCATTGATAGTTATCTTCGCTTTGAAATCAGTCTTAATAGTGACATTTACAGTGATATCGACAGTTACATTTCTAGTTTCATTTGTACGGAAAGTACAAGTAGTATTGAAAATGGAAATTCTAGTATCAAAACTAGTAGCAGTTATTTCAATAGAAGAGAAAAATATAATGATTTCGATCTAAATACAAAATACAAAAAGTTATGGGTTCAATGTGAGAATTGTTATGGATTAAATTATAAAAAATTTTTTAGTTCAAAAATGAATATTTGTGAATACTGCGGATATCATTTGAAAATGAGTAGTTCAGATAGAATTGAACTCTTTATAGATCCTGGCACTTGGGAGCCTATGGATGAAGATATGGTCTCTATAGACCCCATTGAATTTCATTCAGAGGAGGAACCTTATATAGATCGCATTTCTTTTTATCAAAGAAAAACGGGTTTAACTGAAGCTGTTCAAACGGGCGTAGGTCAACTAAACAGTATTCCCATAGCAATTGGAGTTATGGATTTTCAGTTTATGGGAGGTAGTATGGGATCCGTAGTAGGTGAGAAAATCACCCGTTTGATCGAGTATGCTACTAATCGATCTCTACCTGTCATTATTGTGTGTGCTTCTGGAGGAGCACGCATGCAAGAAGGGAGTTTGAGCTTAATGCAAATGGCTAAAATATCTTCTGCTTCATATGATTATCAATCAAATAAAAAGTTATTTTATGTATCAATCCTTACATCTCCTACAACTGGCGGAGTTACAGCAAGTTTTGGTATGTTGGGAGATATCATTATTGCTGAACCTAATGCCTACATTGCGTTTGCGGGTAAAAGAGTAATTGAACAAACATTGAAAAAGACAGTACCCGACGGTTCACAAGCGGCTGAGTATTTATTCCATAAGGGCTTATTCGACCCAATTGTACCACGTAATCTTTTAAAAGGTGTTCTGAATGAGTTATTTCAGCTACACGGTTTCCTTCCCTTGAATCAAGATTCAAAAAAAAAATTTCAAAAAGATTGAAATTCTTCATTTTCAAATGAAAGTATAACATTAGCTTCAGTTATTTTTATTTGTAGCGAATACGCATTTAGTTCATTATAATGAAAAAAACAAAACTAAGAAGATGGTTTTTTCTTTGGAGACATCAGTTATAAGTGTAGTAAGAGTCAGAAGTTTTGGATAATGACTTTTTGGCCCGGATCCTTTTTTTATTCTATCTCTCTTCCTGATTAGAAATAAGCATCCCTCTATCGACAAGATAAAAAAGAATTTCTTTCTCCTTCCGAGAAATTAGGGAAATAAAATGATTTTTTCCGTTCTTTTGACATATTCATTATTCATATATAGAACAATAGAACAACGAAAAAGAGATAAAAAAATAGATCGAAAAAATGAAAAGAAAATATTAAAAAAAAAGAAATCTCAAATTAAATAAAGAAAATAGAAATATTCAAATAACAAATAAGAAGAATATAGAAGTTCTTTTTATTTAGTGAGAACCCCCGGTTTTTCACTAGGAATCCCTGTTTGTTGGATAAGATTGGTTAAAATCGGAAACTCATAAGAAACTCTTTTCTATCTTTACCTTTCAAAACAAAAAAGGTGTTTTGAAAGGTAAAGATAGAAAGACGATGAAGATAAGAATGGGATAAGAAGAATCCAATTTATTAAAGGAAATTCTCATACATATTCGTGTCGAAAGAGGAATAGGTATACTTCATTGAGTTCTACATTCGTTATTGATTCTTAAATACTTCATATTAATATTATCTTAATATTCTTTCTAATTTCTTTTTAATAGTTTTAATAGATTAATATTAATAATGAATAGATAGACTTATTAGAATATATCTTTATAATTAAAATTTCTAATAGGTACAAATATGAAATTGAGGTACCCATTCTATGATAGATTTGAACTTTCCCTCTATTTTTGTTCCTTTAGTGGGCCTAGTCTTTCCGGCAATCGCAATGGCTTCTTTATCTCTTTATGTCCAAAGAAATAAGATTGTCTAAATACAATGAAATCTCATCAATTTATTTCAACACTGGATCATCATACAGATACTTTTTTTAATGTAATATGGTAGGATATATGATATTTGGCCTTTCCGAAAACAAATGAAAGAGTTGTTTTGTTATGTATGCCAATGCATAATATACGGCATTAATGCATGTATATGTGGTTATAGCTTAATCAATTAAATGATGAAATTCAAAATGATCAGCAAATCTTTTTTGAAAAATCTTTTAAATAGAAACTCAATGTATCTAACCATTATTCCTAATGGTTCCTGTTGGAATGCTGCTAGTTGATGAAAGTTACTTCGGGATCAAGCAATAAAAGTCAAGTCAAATCCATTTGGGTTATTCTCTCAATTCCAATCGAATGCAACTGGATCGAGTATAGTATGAACTGGCGATCAGAACATATATGGATAGAACTTATAACGGGGTCTCGAAAAACAAGTAATTTTTGCTGGGCCTGTATCCTTTTTTTAGGTTCACTAGGATTCTTAGTGGTTGGAACTTCCAGTTATCTTGGTAAAAATCTGATATCCGTATTTCCGTCTCAGCAAATCCTTTTTTTCCCACAAGGGATCGTGATGTCTTTCTATGGGATCGCAGGTCTATTCATTAGTTCTTATTTGTGGTGCACAATTTCATGGAATGTAGGTAGTGGTTATGACCGATTCGATAGAAAAGAAGGGATAATGTCCCTTTTTCGTTGGGGATTTCCTGGAAGAAATCGTCGCATCTTCCTTCGTTTCTTTCTGAAAGATATCCAATCAATCAGAATGGAGGTGAGAGAGGGTCTTTTTCCTCGTCGTGTCCTTTATATGGAAATCAAGGGTCAAGGAGCCATTCCCTTGACCCGTACTGATGAGGATTTGACTCCACGAGAAATTGAACAAAAAGCTGCCGAATTGGCCTATTTCTTGCGCGTACCCATTGAAGTCTTTTGAAATGAACTGAAGAATAAATAGAATAAATCTCAGCATGAGAGAAGGAACTTAATACATTTCAAAAGTGGGAAGACGTATATGGAACAATAACTATTTTGTATACGCATACACATGGTGTCTGGCTTCACTCTTTAGACTAGTAAAAGAAAAAAGGTCTAATAAGTAATAAGTAAATAAGTATAGATTCATCAAATATCCTAGCATGTCTTTTGTTTTCGTAAAACATAATTCCTCTTTCTTTTTAGGCCTTTGAATTGATACCCTATCCCCCTATCCCTGCGCTGCGGTTAGACAGTGAAATCTTTCAAATTCGAAATGGAAATAAAAGAATTAAAGAATCCGGTAGGATTCGTCTTTCAATCCAAATTTTATTTGTTAGTTCAAATGGGTTTTCGAGTCTTCATTGAAAGGAATAAATGAAAGGAAAATTGGTTACAATTTTCCTAATTGTGATCTCTGGAATATGGAAAGAATATTGACTTTTTTTCATTCGAAAAGAGCTTTTCTTGTATGTTCTATTCTAGATCCAAAGACTCAATTCTTACACAAAAACAAAAAAAGGAAAAGATTCATAGGTTTGATACCTTATTCTTGTTAGAGTTATAGGCTCTTGTTATATAATTCGTACTTCATAGAAATCTCAGATAGAATCGACCAATGAAACAGGTTCATTAACAATTCACATCACGGATACAGAATGAAAAAAAAGAAAGCATTGGCTTCCCTCCCATATCTTGTGTCTATAATCTTTTTGCCCTGGTGGGTTTCTATCTCATTTAAGAAATGTCTAGAAACTTGGGTTATTAATTGGTGGAATACTAGGCAATCCGAAATCCCTTTGAATGATATTCAAGAGAAAAATGTTCTAGAAAAATTTATTGAATTAGAAGAACTATTCCTGTTGGACGAGATGATAAAGGAGTACTCGGAGACACATATGCAAAGGCTTCGTATAGGAATGCACAAGGAAACAATACAATTGGTCCAAAGACAAAATGAATCTCATTTCCATATCATTTTGCATTTCTCTACAAATCTAATCTGTTTCGCTATTCTAAGTGGTTATTTTTTTCTGGGTAATGAAGAACTTTTCATTTTAAATTCATGGATTCAGGAATTTCTCTATAACTTAAGTGATACAATCAAAGCTTTTTCAATTCTTTTAGTTACTGATTTATGGATCGGATTTCACTCGACCCATGGTTGGGAACTAATGATTGGTTCGATCTACAATGATTTTGGATTGGCTCAGAATGATCAGATTATATCTGGTCTTGTTTCCACTTTTCCAGTGATTCTAGATACAATTGTGAAATATTGGATCTTCCATTTTTTAAATCGTGTATCTCCTTCGCTTGTAGTAATTTATCATTCAATGAATGAATAATTCATTAGATCTTTTGATATCATTTGATATCAATAAAATCAGAACCTTTCTTTGTGTATAAAGAAATCATTTTTCATCTTACTTATTCTTTATACTTCTACCTTTTCCTTTTCAATTCAAGGTATTCATACTATATTCTACTAGTACAATACTTTTATACAAGACTTTTAGTATAATTAATACAATGGCAAACTTGTGGATAGGGAATTCTACTAGCTACCTATCAAATTTATTGTAGAAATTCCGGGGATCAATAATTGGACCATGCAAAATAGAAATACTTTTTCTTGGGTAAAAGAACAGATGACTCGATCCATTTATGTATCAATCATGATATATGTAATAACTCGAACATCTATTTCAAATGCATATCCCATTTTTGCGCAGCAGGTTTATGAAAATCCACGAGAAGCAACTGGTCGAATTGTATGTGCCAATTGCCATTTAGCTAATAAGCCCGTGGATATTGAAGTTCCGCAAGCTGTACTTCCTGATACTGTATTTGAAGCAGTTGTTCGAATTCCTTATGATATGCAACTGAAACAAGTTCTTGCTAATGGTAAAAAAGGGGCTTTGAATGTAGGAGCTGTTCTTATTTTACCCGAGG